ATGATATTAGTCCAAGAACTGTACCTACATCAATTCACATTTCTTAGGATTTAATTCAATTAAGAACTTTTCAGAAAAAGATTTTCCTGGTGGTTCAATAAGGTCATGAAAAAATTTCAATTTATTTATCTCTTTACATATAATGGATTTGCCCGGACCAATACATGATTTTCTTTTAGTCTTTTTGGGATCCGGTCTTATATTAGGAGGCATAGGGGTAGTATTACTTACCAACCCAATTTATTCTGCTTTTTCGTTGGGATTGGTTCTTGTTTGTATATCCTTATTCTATATTCTATCAAACTCTCATTTTGTAGCTGCCGCACAGCTCCTTATTTACGTGGGAGCTATAAATATCTTAATTATATTTGCTGTCATGTTCATGAACGATTCAGAATATTACAAAGATTTTCATCTTTGGACCGTTGGGGATGGCGTTACTTTGTTGGTTTGTACAGGTATTTTTGTTTCACTAATGACTACTATTCTGGATACGTCATGGTACGGGATTATTTGGACTACAAGATCAAACCAAATTATAGAGCAAGATTTGATAAGTAACAGTCAACAAATTGGAATTCATTTATCAACAGATTTTTTTCTTCCATTTGAACTCATTTCGATAATTCTTTTAGCTGCTTTGATAGGCGCAATTGCTGTGGCCCGCCAGTAATAAATCTTTCGAACTAGTAACCGAAATCAAAATGAAACTTTGTTCTGTGTTATCACATCCATTTCCCCTCACTTCAATCTTATTTGAAGATTGTTTATGTCTAAAATAGAGATTCTTTTTTTTGATCTATTGCCAATAGATTCCCTTATTCAGTACTTTTTTTTATTCTAGTCACTTAAACTCATTAAATTGTTTTTCATCTTGAAATGAATCAAAATTGATAAGGAGTTGGTCAATGATGCTCGAACATGTACTTGTTGTGAGTGCCTATTTATTTTCTATCGGTATCTATGGATTGATCACAAGTCGAAATATGGTTAGAGCCCTTATGTGTCTTGAACTTATACTGAATGCAGTTAATATAAATTTCGTAACATTTTCTGATTTTTTTGATAGTCGCCAATTAAAAGGAAATATTTTTTCAATTTTTGTTATAGCTATTGCAGCCGCTGAAGCAGCTATTGGACCAGCTATTGTTTCCGCAATTTATCGTAACAAAAAATCAACTCGTATAAATCAATCGAATTTGTTAAATAAGTAGTAGTGTATTAATCATAGAAATTCTAATATTTATCAAGTCAAATTAACATGGATGATACATAACGTATTGATCGTGTTTACAAAAAATGCAAGAAATCAAAGTATCTTGGACCTCTCGTATGAGTCGATCTGGAAGCAGATTGATTAGAAAAATTCTGGTAAATCATTGATTCATCTGGTGTCTAAATATATGTATAATTCATTTACAAGTTTACTAGATCGAAAATTTATGATGTTCAAAAATTTATATATCCAATGTCACATTCAGTAAAGATTTATGATACATGTATAGGGTGTACTCAATGTGTCCGAGCCTGTCCCACAGATGTATTAGAGATGATACCTTGGGACGGATGTAAAGCTAAGCAAATTGCTTCTGCTCCAAGAACAGAAGACTGTGTTGGTTGTAAGAGATGTGAATCCGCCTGTCCAACGGATTACTTGAGTGTTCGAGTTTATTTATGGCATGAAACAACTCGAAGCATGGGCCTAGCTTATTGATCCCTTTCCAAAATCCCACCTGAATATATTTGATTTTTTTTTTTACCGACAAAAATCCCCCTGCTCGAAAAATCAAATATATAATTATATATTTGATTTTTCGAGCACGGACTTTTCTGGTCCAAGTGTATCTTGTTTTTACTACGAATTATTTTCCTTGGTTAACAATAGTGGTAGTTTTGCCAATATTCGCGGGTTCCTTAATTTTCTTTCTTCCTCATAGAGGAAATAAGATGATTAGGTGGTACACTATATTTATATGCACCGTAGAACTCCTTCTAATAACTTGTGCATTCTATTATCATTTCCAATTGGACGATCCATTAATGCAACTGACGGAGGATTATAAATGGATCAATCTTTTTGATTTTTACTGGAGATTGGGAATAGATGGACTTTCTATAGGACCTATTTTGCTGACAGGATTTATCACCACTTTAGCTACTTCAGCGGCTCGGCCGGTTACTCGAGATTCCCGATTATTCCATTTCCTGATGTTAGCAATGTATAGTGGTCAAATAGGATCATTTTCTTCTCGAGACCTTTTACTTTTTTTCATCATGTGGGAGTTAGAATTAATTCCGGTTTATCTACTTCTATCCGTGTGGGGGGGAAAAAAACGTTTATATTCAGCTACAAAGTTTATTTTGTACACTGCAGGAAGTTCCGTTTTTTTATTAATGGGAGTTCTGGGTATCGGTTTATATGGTTCCAATGAACCAACATTCAATTTTGAAATATCAGCTAATCAATCTTATCCAGTAGTACTGGAAATAATATTCTATATTGGATTTCTTATTGCTTTTGCTGTCAAATCACCGATTATACCTTTACATACATGGTTACCAGACACCCATGGAGAGGCACATTATAGTACTTGTATGCTTCTAGCCGGAATATTATTAAAAATGGGAGCCTATGGATTGGTTCGGATCAATATGGAATTATTGTCCCGCGCTCATTCTATATTTGCTCCCTGGTTGATGATAGTAGGCACACTTCAAATAATCTATGCAGCTTCAGCATCTCCCGGTCAACGTAATTTAAAAAAAAGAATAGCCTATTCCTCCGTATCTCATATGGGTTTCATAATTATAGGAATTGGCTCTATAAGTGATATGGGCCTCAATGGAGCCATTTTACAAATAATATCTCATGGCTTTATTGGCGCTGCACTCTTTTTCTTGGCGGGAACGAGTTTTGATAGAATACGTCTTGTTTCTCTCGACGAAATGGGCGGAATGGCGATCCCAGTTCCAAAAATATTCACGACTTTCAGTATCTTATCGATGGCTTCCCTTGCATTACCGGGGATGAGTGGCTTTGTTGCAGAATTAATAGTATTTTTTGGACTAATTACCAGCCAAAATCTTTTTTTAATAACAAAAATACTAATTACATTTGTAATGGCAATTGGAATGATATTAACTCCTATTTATTCATTATCTATGTTACGCCAAATGTTCTATGGATACAAGTTTTTTAATGCTCCAAACTCTTATTTTTTTGATTCTGGACCGAGAGAGTTATTTGTTTCGATCTCTATCCTTTTACCTGTAATAGGTATTGGTATTTATCCGGATTTCGTTTTCTCACTATCCGTTGACAAGGTCGAAGATATTATATCTAATTATTTTTATAGATAATTATAGATAATTATTAAAAAAATTAATAAAATAAAAAATCAAACATCAATCTTATACTATAATAAGAATAAGATGTTTAAAAAATTCGTTGTACAATTACAAAAAACAAATATTTTTTCTTCTCTTAAGTTTATTTTTAACTTATTTAACTTAAACTTAAGTTAAAAATAAAAATGAATTATACTTTTAACCAGATATGTTTGGCCTTTGTAAGAACCTTTTGAATCAAACTAGTGATTCAAAAGGTTCTCGATGGCTTACACGACGTTTTCTTATATATATGCTGTCCCATGTTTATTTGTGTTCATTAGGTTCTTTCTTCAGTTAGATGTTAGGGTAAATGAACCATAACTATGTAGCCCTATTCCTAATAGATTGACCCCAAAATAGCATATCCAAATTATAAGAAATCCCATAGAGGCTACAATTGCAGAATTTACAACCTCAAAATCTTTATTTGTTCGAATATGTAAATAAATCGCGAATACGGTCCAAGTAATAAATGCCCAAGTTTCTTTCGGATCCCAATTCCAATATGAGCCCCATGCCTCATTTGCCCATACTGCTCCCGAAAGAATACCTATGGTTAAAAAGATAAAACCTATACCAATAATACGATAACTCCAATGATCCAATTGTTGAATCAATTGAGACCTATAATAATTCCTAGAAGAAATTAAGGAAGTGTTCCATAAAACATTGTTTCTTTCGTTCATGTATTGGATCTCATCAAAACAAAACGACTCATTATTGCTTTTCTCAAAAATACTTATGACTTTGCGAGATGTAATGACTATAAGAGCTACTGATAATAATGATCCACATAAAAGAGATGCATAGCCCAATACCATCATACTTACATGCATCATTAACCAATGAGATTGGAGAGCGGGTACTAATAGTACGGATTGATGCATTTCGGTTAAAAAACCAGAAGTAGCAAAGCCTTGGGTAAAAATAACACTTGGCGCGGTTATTGCGCTTAAAGGGTTTTTTTTTTTTTTAAAATACGGAACCATATGAATAATGGACAAACTCCATGAAAGAAAAATTAATGATTCGTATAAATCACTTAAAGGTAAATGCCTTGAATAAATCCAACGAGTAACTAATAATCCTGTTATACAGACAAAAGTGGTTTTTATGCCTTTTTCTGATGAATCATATAGTTCTGCGCTTTCATTAACTAATAAGATTATCAAACGAATTGAAATTATAATTGAAACAACCGAAAAGGATATATGAGTTAATATATGCTCTAAAATGGAAAATATCATAAAAAATTATAAAAAAAGAGGAGAATCTCCCAATTATAGAAATGGAAATCGGGAATTGAATTCATTATAGGACTTACTCTTTTATAAGATGCCATGCCGCCACTCGGACTCGAACCGAGATGCTCTAGCACTGCTTCCTAAGAGCAGCGTGTCTACCGATTTCACCATAGCGGCTTTTCGAAATCATAATAACCTATTTTTATTCAATTGTCGAGGTTAAAGTACTCAATCATTCAATATTTTTGAGTTTTATTTTATAAGAAACATTGAAATTCATGAATAAAGAAATTGATGAATCAAAACTCGTTTAAAAAATAGTGATTTGAACCTAGTTACAATAATAATCCTTATTTTTTATTATTTTATTTAATATTTAATTTAGATTTATAGTGTCTATTTTATTTAACGTAACATTAACAATGGAGTTCTTTTAGTTTATACTCTCCTAAAATGGAACTTTTCTAACTACATAGTTTTTACCGCAATTCAATGTTCTTTTTTTCTTTTTATTATTTTTTTTATGACCAAAATTTATACATTTCTCGTATAAAATATCCATTGATAAAAGCTTCTTGTCGCATTTAGGTGGATATTTTATACGAGGGATATAAGGGATATATAAGGATAAGGATTATATATATTGATAATGATTTTTTAAAATGAGTGTTCCGAAGATTCCAAAACAAGTTTTAAACTTAAAAAATTAGTTTCAACGAATCATTAATTTGGATTAAAGATCTTATATTATCTTATGTTTGCTCTTTTCGAATAAATATTTGTTCTTTCCTATTTGAAAATCATTTCTATATATAGATATAATAATTTAATAGATATAATAATTTATATATAAAAAGATTATTCTATATAAATTATTATAAATTCTAAACGAAATTCAAAACTAGACTCTTTTTAGAATCAGAGATAGATCCAGATTATTCCAATGTTTAATTATTTATTTCTTGTTATCCAAAAAAACTTTTTGAATTCCCTGTAGAAAGAGATTTCGCTAATGAAAAAACTTTTAATGCTACCCAATACCCCTTCCTTTTCCAAATATTATTACGAATTCGTTTTTTTGATATGGAAGTACGTTTTTTTGGAACTGCCATTAAAAAATTATGATAGGGTATTCAGTTCTATAGTTGGATGTGAAAGACATCTATTGTTCAAAACCAATTGTTTTTTACTATATAATATATAATTCTCTATAATATATAATTCTCTCTTTATTGTCTAAATTCGACTCTTTTCATAAAAAATATAAAAATATAAACCAAAGCGGTTGTGTCTTTATGTTGTTTATTTTCGTCATGCTATATTTATACATGTAATAAAATACATCAAAAAGTTTAAGAAATAAGAAACCAACCTTTTATTTTTGAATTTAATAAAAAAACGTTAATAATCTTTTTTTTATATTAATTGCTTAATTGGTCAAGCTCAAAAAAAGAGTGCACCTAATGAAAATTGTAAAATTAAAATGAGACTAGTAGTTAATCTGTTAAAGTATACATCATTTTTTATATTTTTATATAAAATAAAAAATAAGTCCTTTTATTTTTGTAATTCCTTCACTCAATTAAAAAACTTCATTGGTTAATGATTCTGAATAAACGAACTAAAAAAAAAAGAACTCTTTTTTTTTTCTGGGGTTAAGTTATGGACTGTGTCTGTCTTTTATGAATTCTATTAAAATAACATATTCTTTTTGGTGTAATTATTTGTCCTTACTCTCTCTAGAGATTCAAATATTGTATTATGTAAATTGTAATAAGAATTGAGATTTTTATTTTTTTTTTTTGTAGTTTCATAAAATCTTACTTAAAAAAGATAAGTATTTATTTTTCAATGGTAACTTGGTCATCTCATTTGACCAATTCTAACTTCTTGATTTGAAATATCTTTTTTGTTTGAAGTATTTGGAAAAGATTTAGAATAATTAAGAATAAAAGATATTTATTTTAATTTTACATATCTTATCTTAATTTTTTTTATTAACTGACTCCTTTCAAAAAAAATAAGAGCTGATGAATCAGAAACAGTTAACTAAGAATAAAAGATTTTTATTTGTTTTTATGGAATATACATACCAATATTCATGGATCATACCTTTCATTCCAGTTATAATTCCTATGTTAATAGGGGTGGGACTTCTCCTTTTTCCGAAGGCAACAAAAGATCTTCGCCGCATGTGGGCTTTTCCTAGTGTTTTATTGTTAAGTATAGTTATGATTTTTTCAGCCAATCTGTCTATTCAGCAAATAAATAACAGTTATATCTATCAATATGTATGGTCTTGGACCATCAATAATGACTTTTCTTTAGAGTTCAGCTACTTGATCGATCCACTTACTTCTATTATGTTAATCTTAATTACTACTGTTGGAATTATGGTTCTTATTTATAGTGACAATTATATGTCTCATGATCAAGGATATTTGAGATTTTTTGCTTATATGAGTTTTTTCAATACTTCAATGTTGGGATTAGTGACTAGTTCTAATTTGATACAAATTTATATTTTTTGGGAATTAGTTGGAGTGTGTTCTTATCTATTAATAGGTTTTTGGTTCACACGAACGATTGCCGCGAATGCTTGTCAAAAAGCGTTTGTAACTAATCGTGTAGGGGATTTTGGTTTATTATTAGGAATTTTAGGTCTTTATTGGATAACGGGCAGTTTCGAATTTCGGGATTTGTTTGAAATATTCAATAGTTTGATTTATAATAATGAAGTTCATTTTTTATTTGTTACTTTGTGTGCCTTCTTATTATTTTCTGGTGCAATTGCTAAATCCGCTCAATTCCCCCTTCACATATGGTTACCTGACGCTATGGAAGGACCTACTCCTATTTCAGCTCTTATACATGCTGCTACTATGGTAGCAGCAGGAATTTTTCTTGTCGCTCGGCTTCTTCCTCTTTTCATGGTTATACCTTACATAATGAATATAATCGCTTTAATAGGTATAATAACATTACTATTAGGAGCTACTTTAGCTCTTGCTCAAAAAGATATTAAGAGAAGTTTAGCCTATTCTACAATGTCTCAATTGGGTTATATGATGTTAGCTCTAGGTATTGGGTCTTATCGAGCTGCTTTATTTCATTTGATTACTCATGCTTATTCAAAAGCATTGTTGTTTTTAGGGTCCGGATCAATCATTCATTCAATGGAAGCTATTGTTGGATATTCTCCAGATAAAAGTCAAAATATGGTTCTTATGGGTGGTTTAATAAAACATGTGCCAATTACAAAAACTGCTTTTTTATTAGGTATACTTTCCCTTTGTGGTATTCCACCCCTTGCCTGTTTTTGGTCCAAAGATGAAATTCTTAATGATAGTTGGTTGTATTCACCGATTTTTGCAATAATAGCTTTTTCCACAGCAGGATTAACTGCATTTTATATGTTTCGGATCTATTTACTTACGTTTGAGGGCTCTTTAAATGTAAATTTTCAAAATTACAGCGGTAAAACAAATAACTCGTTTTATTCAATATGTCTATGGGGAAAAGATAAAGAAGGGAAAAAAATAATTAAAAAAGATTTTCGGTTATTATCTTTATTAACAATGAATAATAATGAAAGGATTTCTTTTTTGGGGAAGAAGACATATCCAATTGATATTAATATAAGAAAGATGACGCGACCCTTTATTACTATTGCTCATTTTGACATTAAGAACACTTTTTCGTATCCCCATGAATCGGATAGTGCTATGCTATTTCCTATGCTTGTATTAGGTATATTTACTTTGTTCATTGGAGCCATAGGAATTCCTATGAATCAACAAGGAATGGATTTTGATATATTATCAAAATTGTTAACTCCAGCTATAATATATCAAAATTCAAATAATTCTGTGGATTGGTATGAATTTGTGACAAATGCAAGTTTTTCATTGAGTATAGCTTATATCGGAATATTTATAGCGTCTTTTTTATATAAGCCTGTTTATTCATCTTTACAAAATTTGAACTTCCGAAATTCATTTCTTAAAAGTGTTCCCAATCGAATTCTTTGGGAAAAAATAATAAATGTGATATATGATTGGTCATATAATCGTGGTTACATAGATGTTTTTTATGCAATATCCTTAAATAACGGTATAAGAGGATTAGCTCAACTAACTGATTTTTTTGATAAACGAGTAATTGAAGGAATTACGAATGGAGTCGGTATTACAAGTTTTTTTGTCGGAGAGGGTATCAAATATATAGGTGGTGGCCGAATTTCTTCTTATCTCTTATTGTATTTATTTTATGTATTCATTTTTTTATTCATTTTCATTTTTTAAATTATAAAATAAAAAAAGTAAGTTAATTTATATTAATTATATTTCATATTCAAAATAAGTTATATTATAATTATATTATAATAATTATATTATAATTATAATCAAAAATTTTTACATTTTTATCTTTTTTTTTATTTAATAATTTAATATTTTTTATTTAATTTTGTTTTGATTTAATATTGATATTGATTGTTTATAGTCGAAAAGAATATTAACAAGAGGTTTTTCAAACCAGAATATCTCTTTATCCTTTTTATCTTGAAATATTTCTAACTTCGAATTTTCTTGATTCCCATCTAGATAAGAAGTTTCATAAATTGGTCTATTTTTATAGCGTGTCTCTTTAAAGTGGAATTCATCCTTTGTTTTTCCCTTTCCATTCATTCGGATCTCTTTTGTTTCATCCATTTTGTCCGGATCCTCCTTTTCTTCCGAAAAAAGAGAAGGAGAAGGATCTTCTTCAGTGGATTCTTCTTGTTCCTGTTTAGTCCCCTTTGTTTCGGAAGTTGTTTCTATTTCTACATCTGTTTCTTCCTCGCTTTCCCCCCTTTCTTCCGTTTCTGAGGTTTCTTTCAGTTTCTTAGTAATAATGGGTGACGGTACTCTGCCTAAATAGTAGACACAGGTAATAAATAAGAGAATACTAAAGATTCGAGCCATATTAGATCTAATAAGTACATTAAATCTAATAGAATCATTTTGCTGTATCCAGACTAATACCAATCCAACCCATTTCATGAATAAAATGTGACCAATTAACCAACCAACAAAACTACTTGTTACAAATAATATCTTGTTGTTGCATCGAAACATATAAATGTTGACTAATCTGACTAACATTGAACTTGGTAAAATGAAATGGTTGAATAATTGAAAAATTAGATTATTCAGGAATACGCATTGAATGCTAAGATTACGCATTGAGTTTCTGGTAGTAGATCCATAATCAAAAAAGTGTTTGTGATTGTTCCAGAAGAAATGAAACAAAAGATACGGTAGAGCTAGTACAGTTATTGTATGAGGTCTACCCAATGCTAGATGCAGAGGCGCATAATAGATCGA